TTGTATCTGAAGACATGGAGAGGGATGTTTTTATGTCAGCAACAGAAGCCCAAGCTTATGGAATCGTTGATCTTGTAGCGGTTGAATGAAAATAACACGGATTTCACACAAATCCGCGATTTAAGATTTGATTTTCTTGCCGGGTTTAATATTCTATTCAAAAAATATTCTATTCAAAAGAAGTAATTCATAATCATCCGGTTAGGATCGATCTAAACCAGCCCATTATGTATATGATTCAACATGCCAACCATTAAACAACTTATTAGAAATACAAGACAGCCAATCAGAAATGTCACAAAATCCCCTGCTCTTCGGGGATGCCCTCAGCGCCGAGGAACATGTACTAGGGTGTATGTGCGACTCGTTCAGATCATGGGCTGGGACAAAGGAAAGAAAACCAATTTTCCAGTAACAACGATCAGTACCGATGAATAGGATAGACTGGAAGAACTCCATTCGCTATCTAAAAAAAATAAAAAATCTATCGTATCCCTCTATTGTGTATGAAATTTATGGTTTCCGTTGGTGCAAATCCAATCACCTCTATTTTAAATGAAAAGCAATTCCCCATTGGTAACAAATGGTTATTCATTAAGCGGGGAAAATCCTATTTAAAATTTAAAAAACAGAAAGATTAGGTTCCCACTCTTGCAATAACGGACTCACAGGGTCAGCTACCCCGCTAACTTTTATAATTAAATACCGTTACTGTATAGGTAGATCTCATTGTGAAAGACCTATTACTGGATAATTCATGGGTAGAGCCAAAGAGTGTGAACTGTACAAGTTACCAATAACATTGATTAAATCAAGTAAGGGGCTCCGGTGTATAGAGAAGGCCTCACCGTTTAAGAAGGAACCATAGAAACGATGGAACCCACCATTTCTTTATCCATTTATATTTACTACTTTATTTATTTACTATGTTTTTGATACCTAGTAGGATACAATTGATTATTTCTAGGTGAAATGCCTAGAAAAAATCGTGGTCGGGAAGGTTATAGTAGCCAAAGCCATTGGAATTTTTATTTTATACATTGGAAAAATCCGTTTTGTTATTAATAGGCTAGGAAGGGGGAAAAGAATAACTGAAAGAAAGGAAATCAATTAGTTATTCGTCAAAGTTTCAATTATTCAATGACCAGAATTAAGCGAGGATATATAGCTCGGAGACGTAGAACAAAAATTCGTTTATTTGCATCAAGCTTTCGGGGGGCTCATTCAAGACTTACTCGAACTATTACTCAACAGAAAATAAAAGCTTTGGTTTCGGCTAATAGGGATAGAGATAGGCAAAAGAGAAATTTTCGTCGTTTGTGGATCACTCGGATAAACGCAGGAATTCGTGAAGGGGGGGTCTCTTATAGTTATAGTAGATTAATACACGATCTGTACAAGAGACAGTTGCTTCTTAATCGTAAAATACTTGCACAAGTCGCTATATTAAATAGGAATTGTCTTTATATGATTTCCAATGAGATCATAAAATAAGTAGATTGGGCGGAATTCACCGGAATAGTTTAAACAGAGTTCCCCGGAGAATGAACTCCGGGAGGTAGGGTAGAAATGAATATGATAAAATATGATTAAAGTAGTCAAAATGAATGAACACGTTCAATAAAATAAAGATTTATTCTTTTTTCCCGATTCTTTTTTTTCTTACGACACGACAATCAAATCTGGATTCGCATATTTTTCGAACAAAACATCAATCCGCTTTTGAGGTTCGGATTGGAATTGAATTTTAACTCAATTGAAGAAAGAGTAAGCCTATTTATTTCTGGTTTTAAGACCAGTAGTTCTAGCGGTCGACTCGGTTCTTTCAAATTGTTTCTCATTATTAAGAAAAGGTAACGAAGATAAAATACGAGCTTGTTTTATAGCAATAGTAATTAATCGTTGTTGTTTCAAGGTTAATCTATTCACTCGTCTAGATAATATTTTTCCTTGTTCACTAATAAATCGACTAATTAAACTCATGTTTCTATAATCAATTCGATCCCCCGATTGGATCGGGGGCAAACGCCTACGAAAAGATCGCTTGGATTTAAGAAAAGGTCGCTTGGATTTATCCATGGTTTGTTTAGTTTATTCCTTATCCCGAATATCCTATTTCGGTCGGATCTAAAATGAATTAGAATTAAGAAATAGGATTTGGTTTGTTTATATTTCAATATGTTATGTATATATAATATATAATGTCATTTTTCCCCTTCCTTTGAAGAGTGACGCACAGATGCTCGGTTCGATTTATTTTTTTATCTCCCCATGAATCGTATGTTTGTGACAATAGGGACAGAATTTTCGCAATTCCAATCGATTAGGCGTATTGTGTCGATTCTTTTGAGTAATATATCTGGAAATGCCCGTTGATGCCTTATTAACATTAACGCCGTTTCGGACACAACTGGTACATTCCAAAATGACCGTTCCTCGGACATCTTTACCCTTGGCCATGAACCTCCCTTTGGATTTTTTATTTAATCAACTCTTCCAT